TTCCTCTATGAGGAAAAAATAAAATTGAGGAACCCGCGAATATCGGCAAAACTACAAGTATTGTTAACCAAGGAAAATAACTCATGATAAAGACAAGATATGTTTTGACCAGAAAAACCCGTACTCGAAATAATAAATTTTATCGAGTACGGGTTTTTGTCGGTAAAGAGGAATCAAATGATTCAAGTGGAGTTTTTTGTAACGTATCAATAAGATAGACCCATGCTGCGAGTTGTTTCATGCCATAAATAAACACGGACACTCAAAAAATCTGTTGGGCAGGCGGATTCACATCTCTTACAACCTACACAGTCCTCGGTTCTTGGTGCGGAAGCAATTTGCTTAGCTTTACATCCGTCCCAAGGTATCATTTCCAATACATCTGTGGGGCAGGCTCGTACACATTGAGTACACCCTATACATGTATCATAAATTTTTACTGAATGTGACATTGGATCTATAAATTCCAGTTTTGAGCATAAAAAATTTTCGATCTGGTAAAATAAAATTAGTAGTAAATGAATCATACATTTATATTGTAGACACCAGACGAAGCAGTGGTTTATCAAAATTTTAAGAATCAATATATTTCTAAATCTGTTCATGAGAAAAGTCCAAGAGACTTTGATTTCTCTTTCAACAACCATGATCATGCGAGTTGCACATGTGAATTCAAATTGACCAACAAATTGGTCAATATTTCAATATTAATTCAAAGTATTTATTCAATATGAAAATATTTATTATTCAATAGAAAATTAATTCAATATCAATACTAAATATATATATATTTTATATATTTAGTATATTATATATTTAGTATAATATAATAATATAATAAAATATAATAATAATAAAATAATAAATAAGTATATTAATTATTATATTATATAAGATAATTATATAAGATATATAAGATATTATATAAGATATTATATAATAATATGATAATTATAATAAAATTATTAATAAAATAATAACATATTAATTCTAATAAAATTAGATTGGAATAAATTTAAATTTAATATAAAATATAAATTTATTTATAAACTGTTTAATATGTATTAAATATTTAATAATATATATTATTAAATATTTAATATAATATCTAATAGATTAATATTCTATGTGATATTATGTATCTTATGATCATAACTAATTATTCAACAAATTCGATTGATTGATACGAGTTGATTTTCTGTTACGATGGATTGATGAAACAATAGCTAGCCCAATAGCTGCTTCAGCAGCCGCAACAGCTATAACAAAGATTGAGAAAATGTCGCCTTTTAATTGGCGACTATCAAATATATCAGAAAATGTTACGAGATTGATATTAACCGAATTGAGTATAAGCTCAAGACACATAAGTGCTCTAACCATCTTTCGACTTGTGATCAATCCATAGATACCGATAGAGAATAAATAGACACTCAAAAAAAGTACATGCTCGAACATCATTGACTAACTCCTTATCAATCTCGATTCATTTCAATATGAACAACAATTCAACCGATTCGATTGATTAGAATAGAACGATTACAGAATAAAAAAAAGAAGGTATTGGCAATAGATAGGTTTAATTAAAAACCTTATAAAAACCTTAAACCTTTTCATTTATTTTATTTATTTAGAATTTATAAATCTTAGAATTTAATTCTAAGTATTTATTATTGACGAGCCATAGTAATTGCACCTATCAAGGAAACTAAAAGAATTATGGAAATGAGTTCAAACGGAAGATAAAAATCTGTTGATAAATGAATACCAATTTGTTGAATGTTACTTATTAGGTCCTGTTCTATAATCTGGCTTGATCTTGTAGTCCAAAAAATTCCGTACCATGACGTATCTGGGATAATAGTAATTAGTGAAAAAAGAATACTTGTACAAACCAGTGAAGTGACCCCATCTCCAATGGTCCAAAAATAGGAATCATTGGAATATTCTGAACCATTCATGAACATTACAGCAAATATGATTAAGACGTTTATGGCTCCAACATAAATAAGGAGCTGTGCGGCAGCTACAAAATAGGAATTCGATAGAATATAGAATAAGGATATACAAACAAGAACCAATCCCAACGAAAAGGCAGAAAAAATGGGATTGGTAAGTAATACTACTCCCAGACCTCCTAATACAAGAACTGATCCAAAAAATACTACAAGAATATCATGTATTGGTCCAGGTAAATCCATTATTAAAATGATAAATTAATAAATAAGTCGAAATATTTCATGACCTTACTAAATGGTCCAGGAAAGTAAAAGGGGTTGCCCCATTTTTTTTTCTTGTATATGATACATTCCTAATTGAATTAAAACTTTTTTTTATATGGATTAATGTAGATATAGATAAAATTATCGAGAAAAGAGTAATGGGGATTGTATATTTCGAAATCATCACGAAAAATATATTCTCAGTTTAAATCAAAGAATAATTCTCAACAATCAATAATTATTAGTTATTATTTGTAGTTACTGACCAAACAAAATAAAAAAAGCTTGGGTCTTTTATATCAAAACAAAATCTTAGTAATTGGTAATCGTTCTTGAATCAAAGGGTTTATCTTTGTCTATTTTTATTTGAGTCGAATTCATAACTGTTTGAATTGTGTAATCTCCAATTATTGACATTGGTAACCGACCCAAAGCAATTTGATTGTAATTCAATTCGTGACGATCAGAAGTAGAAAGTTCATATTCTTCAGTCATTGATAAACAGTTTGTTGGACAATACTCGACACAATTACCACAAAATATACAGACCCCAAAATCAATACTATAATTAAGCAATTGTTTTTTTTTAATATCTCTTTCAAATCTCCAATCAACAACGGGTAGATCTATCGGGCATACACGAACACATACTTCACAAGCAATACATTTATCAAATTCAAAGTGGATTCGACCACGGAAACGCTCTGATGTGATCGATTTTTCATAAGGATATTGAATAGTTATAGGTAAACGATTTGTGTGGGATAAGGTAATTACGAAACTTTGACCAATATACCTTGCAGCTCGTATTGTTTGTTGACTATAATTCATGAACCCAGTCACCATAGAGAACATATTGTAAATATCCAGGAATAAATTGATGTTTCTTTCTCTTGTTTGAAGGAGGTTATGAATATGGAATATCGTTATCGTATTTTCTTATTTATAGTGAAACAAGTTGGGAAGAAGTTGTCAATAATAGATTACCTAAAGAAATAGGTAAAAGAAATTTCCATCCAAGATTTAATAGCTGGTCCATTCTTATCCTAGGCAAAGTCCATCTTGTTGTGATAGGAATGAACAGAAACAAATAAGTTTTAGCTAATGTAATAAAGATATCAATTGTAATTCCAAAAACTCCGGCCATTTTATTTATTCCGAAAAGTTCAGGAATAGATATGTACGGAATAGAAAAATTCCACCCACCTAAGTAAAGAACTGTTACAAATAATGAAGAAAGTAATAGATTTAGGTAAGAAGCAATATAAAATAAACCGAATTTGATACCTGAATATTCGGTTTGATAACCTGCTACTAATTCCTCCTCTGCTTCCGGTAAATCAAATGGCAATCTCTCACATTCGGCTAGAGAAGAAATTAGAAAAACAATAAACCCTATAGGTTGACGCCACAGATTCCACCCCCCAAAACCATATTTTGACTGTGCTTCAACTATATCAACTGTACTTGAACTATTAGATAATCATAGTCGATAATAACATCACTGTTCCCATCGCTATTACAAAACCGTACATGAAACTTCAGCTTCATACGGCTCCTCTATGGCCAAAAATAAATGTAAGGACTGGTTCGGTATTTTCACCCTCTTTGGAGGATAGATCGAATAAAGATACATCGGAGAGTCCCAAATTAGACCAATGGAATTCTGTCTGCTAGAATAAGAAAAAAGTGCTTCCGAATTGATCTCATCCTTATAATGATAATTTTTCTTTGTTCGGTAATAACTTAATCTTTCAATAAAATATTCGTTATCAATATATATATAGGCATTAGTTCATGAATAATGATAAGAATTCCATATGTATGAATACGGATATAGGAAAGAAAGAATAAATAAGGATCTTTTTTTATTTTATAAAAATTTTTATTCATTCATTCGATTATTGCATTCCATTTCTTTTGTTCCTGTTCTTCTGTCTCAGAAGAAAAGAAGGTATTTAGAAAAAAAATAAAGGATTAATTCGTTCTTGATAGTCATTTCTTTAATCAGTGAATAGGAGCATACTCGAGATCGGAATCGTAGGGAGATACTTCTTGATCATTTCTACCAACTTAAAGCCCTTATTACGATTCGTTTTATGCAGAAATATCTCTTTTTTTGATACCTTACATTATCCCCATTACTAATCCTTTGTGTACCTTGGTGTTCCTAACTGTCCACCGATTTTTGATTGATCCCCGGTATGTTAATACATACAAGACAGTAGTGGAAACTCCATACAGTTGATCTTTTGCACCCGCTTCAAGATATGATGACTAATCAAAGAATCTCAATCTTGGGGTAAACAGTTTACGCTGCTTATGTTTACTTTAATTTAATTCTTGTACATAGGGAATGAGATTTTCTCTTCTTACTGCAAATTTATAAGCTGTTTTGTTTCACTCATATAACTATCTGGTTTAACTCATCGATGAATAAAAAAAATATCTATTCAATACATTCAACCTCTTTTCTTTATTTATTTCTAGGAAAGAGGTAAAAGTTCATGTTCCAACGAATCACACGTAGAGATATTGATAAGACACATAGAGTTAATGGTATTTCATAACTAATAGATTGAGCAGCAGCTCGTAGACCACCTGAAAAAGAATATTTATTATTCGATCCATATCCTGACATAAGAAGCCCAATAGGGGCAATACTTGAAATGGTGATCCATAAAAAAACACCTATACTGAGATCACCTAAAACAAGGCGGTATCCAAAAGGAATTACTAAATAACTTAGTAGAATTGATATGACCGCTATAGACGGTCCGAGACTAAACAAACGAATATCTCCTCTAGATGGGAGTAGGTCCTCCTTAAAAAGTAATTTTGTCCCATCTGCTAGAGCTTGAAGAATTCCCAACGGACCAGCATATTCAGGCCCAATACGTTGTTGTATCGTTGCAGATATTTCTCTTTCTAACCACACAATTACTAGTACCCCTATTATGATTCCAAATATAAGGGTAAAAATGGATACAAACATCCATATGAGTCCATAGATTTCTTTTATGGATTCCGATGTAGAAAAAGAATTGATAGCTTGTACTTCTGTCGTATCAATTATCATTTCAACGATCAACTTCTCCCATAATGATATCTATACTACCTAGTATCGTCATGATATCAGCCAATTTCATTCTTTTAACTAGCTGAGGAAGAATTTGCAAATTGATGAAACCGGGTGGACGAATTTTCCATCTCCAGGGGAAAATGCTATTATCCCCTATCAAATAAATTCCTAATTCTCCTTTTGGGGCTTCTACTCTGACATAAAGTTCTTGTTTCGACAATTCAAAATTGGGTGAAGGTTTTTTACTAATAAATCTATATTCAAAATCATTCCATTCGGAATTTTTTGCTCTATCAAAGCGTCGGACTTCTAAATTCTCATAGGGACCTCCAGGAATTCCTTCTAGAGCCTGTTGAATAATTTTTATAGATTCCCCCATTTCACCTATTCGTACTAAATAACGAGCTAATGAATCTCCTTCTTTTTGCCATTGGACTTCCCAATCGAATTCATTGTAACACTCATAATGATCAACCTTACGAAGATCCCATTGGATTCCAGAAGCTCGTAACATTGGTCCTGATAAACCCCAATTTATTGCTTCCTCTCCACCAATAATGCCCACTCTTTCAACTCGTTCCAAAAAAATGGGATTCCGTGTAATAAGTTTTTGATATTCAACAACTCCTGTTAAAGAATAATCGCAGAAATCCAAACATTTATCTATCCAGCCATGAGGTAGATCAGCAGCTACTCCTCCGATGCGGAAATAATTATGCATCATTCGCATACCTGTGGCGGCTTCGAATAGATCATATAACAATTCTCTCTCTCTGAAAATATAGAAAAAAGGAGTCTGCGCACCGATATCTGCCATAAAAGGTCCAAGCCATAACAAATGAGAAGCTATACGACTCAGCTCCAGCATAATTACTCTGATATAACTGGCTCTCTGAGGTACTTGAACATTTTCCAATTGTTCTGGTGCATTTACCGTTATTGCCTCTGTGAACATAGTAGCTAAATAATCCCAACGTGTTACATAAGGAAGATATTGTATAATTGTTCTGTTTTCTGCTATTTTTTCCATCCCTCTGTGTAAATATCCCAATATGGGTTCACAATCAATAACATCTTCACCATCGAGAGTAACGATCAGTCGAAGAACACCATGCATTGATGGGTGGTGAGGACCCATATTGACTATCATGAGATCTTTTCTTGTAGCCGGTATAGTCATATTTTTTCTTCCTTAATTCATTATTCCACGAATTCCTCAAAACTAGGTTCATCAAAATGAAAAATCTAATAAAATAACTATAAAAAAAAAAAAATTCAAACGATTAAATTAACTAGTTTTTGGCTCCCGAATATCCAACTGATCCATTAATTTCTTATAACGGACTCTATTTTTCTTTGACAAATAAGCCAGGAGCCGTTGACGTTTTCCCAGAATTATTCGTAGACCTCTTTGGGATAAAAAATCTCTTTTGTGCAATTCCAAATGTGAAGTAAGTCTACGTATCTTACTGGTGAAACTTAATACTTGAAATTCAACAGAACCCTTGTTTTCTTCTTTTTCTTCTTGTGAAATAACTGAGATGAATGAATTTTTGATCATAAAAAAATTTTTCTATCTTTTTTCTTTCCCATGGATTTATTTTACTTTACCGAATCGATCAGGAAAAATAAAAATTATAATATTTATGCCAGTTATTTTAATCTAGTACACACAAAAATTTGGATTTTTTCCTATATTTCTACATTCATGGAAGAGAATGATTTCTTTGTACCTAAAAGGATTCTGCCGATTTCGTCCTAGATCCAATTGAGTTGATACGCCATTAAATCCGTGTCATGTACCAGAATGTAATACAACGTATATGTATATCTTTCGGCTTTCATCTACCAAAAAATATCACAGATATAGGAAATATACTATTAACAAATTCTGAATCGTGGATACATATATATCCTTGACATACTGAAACGACTGCCATTATTGGTATTAAACCAATAGCGATTCATACAAGCTAAATCTTCTAATCGGTAATTGGGCCAAAGAAACAATTTGCATTTAATGAATTTATTTGTATCTGTATTAGTATTAAAATGCTTGTCCTCATTCAAAAATTTTCCAGAGTTTCTTATGTTGCTTTCATTGCAAAATACTAGATTTCTATCCAAAAAATTCCAATTACGAGAATTAAAACAAATTAGAATTCTCAATTCTCTACGACGTCTAGGAGATAGAATATTTTCAGGAACAAAGAAATCATAATTACTTTTGTCTCCATCCACAAGCATATTGCCGTGTCTTGCAACGGATTTATCAAAATTCTTCTTATCAACATATCTTTTTTTTATGCATTTCATGTTAGTTTGGTGCTTAATTTTATCGATCAATGAAATACCTAGGGTTTGATATATAATCAATTTTCCATCCCTTTTTATAGATAAACGAATCGGTTCGATAATCAATATCCCTTTTTTTATCAATTCTGTAAGAGCTAGATCTTTCTGAATTAGCATTCCATCCAAGCGCATCTCTCCTCTTTGAATCGAGGATATAGCTATTTTCCTTGGATTTATCAGTCTAAGTAGGAGACAATATACTTTGATATTATTGATCATTCTTTGATTCAAGGAGTCATCCCATCTTAATTGAAAAAGGAAATATTTTTTCAGGAATAAATCTAGTTCTGCTTCCTTCTTTTTCTTGGATTGTTTTTTCTTTTTACCTTTTTTAATGTCTGATCTCGCGTAATTGTCTTCAACATTTTTTTTTTTGTTTTGTTTTCGTAGATCTGATCCAAGATTTTCTTGTCCCTGTTGTTCGTTTTTTTCTTGGTTGGAATTTTCTAATTTCAGATATTCTTTTTGATTAGATGATATCTGAAGATTTTTTTTTTTATTTTGATTTATGTTGATGCTTTTATTTTGACTAATATTTTCATAGAAATCAAAATAAAAAAGAAGTAATTTGATTGGTATGATCCATGGTTTAATCCTATATGCATCAAAGAGTGGCACAAATTCTGGGAAGAACTGGGGTTCTAGATTTGATATGGTACGATAAACCTTTTCTTGATTCATTCCCATCCAATCAAAAAAAACACTTTTTTGATTGGATGGTTTAATTCCTTGATGAATTGTAAGAGAAAAAATATCTTTTTTTTTCAATTTTTTGATAATTTTGTTTTCAGTCTTAGTATTTTTCTCAATTTTGGTGCTGATATGCGTATTGGTCCAGGTCTCAATGTCGATATTTTTTCTAAGACAAATATGGAGAATTTTACAATCAAAATATTTTCTATCCAGATTTTTATGTGTAGCAATAATATATTCCTTTTCTAGATAATTACTAATAGGTATACTTACCAATACATAAAATGATTCGGGTTTCAGTGTATTGAAATTGTATGGAATTTCTTTGTCCCCTTTTACTTGTAATGTTGATTCATAAATATATGAGTCCTTCCTATTCCCATAATTCATATATTTATGTGATAAAAGATAATATCTGTAGTGTTTTTTAAATTTTTCTTTTTGACTCGTCAATGAATCCACTGCCACCGCATAGTAATTTTGTTTCATGTAATGAATTAATTGGTCTTTTTCTTTTTTATGTGAATCAAATTTAATTGAGTTTTTATTTTGAATCGTAGAACGTTGGTTGATTCTATTTCGCCATTTTTGAGGTACTAATCGAGACCATTTTGTCTGAGATAAATTGTATGGATAATGTCCCTTTAACCAGTTTTTCCATTCATTTTTTCCAGACTTATAAATTTTCTTTTGCTTTGATTTGGAATCAAATATCCCTCGTGTCATACAATAATCTTTGATTTTATCCTTAATAAAAGAATGGGTCCTGGGATATTGAAGTACAGATCTCAAGTGATACTTGTTAAGTAATTGGGTTTGTGATAATTTGTAAAATACATATGCTTGGGACAAGGAGGATAAATCATAATTATAATAATAATAAATATTTGAATTATTATTACTGATATTAGTATTAGAAAACGATTTTTTTATAGTCGAAATAAAGTTCATTGTATTTTTATCTGTTTCATCAATTCCTTCTCGATTTGCTTCATCCTTGTAAATCGATTTTGTGATAATTTTTTTTGTTGATTCAAAGAAAAGTTGTGCATTGATCCTAAAAATAGTAATCGTACGTAGAAAGATATCTATGTATATTTTTTCAATGAATGATTTCATAAAAAAATAGAATTTACGTATAAATCGGATCTTTTTTCTTTTAAATATCTGCAAAATATGTTTCTGTGATTCCGATTTTTTATCATCACAACAAGTTAGAACTCTTTTTTTCTTGTCTTTTGTGATTCCTTCTAGTTCTATTTGATTCCTGATTGTGACTGTCCTATCAGCAAGATCCTTTAGTTTTTTTTCTATGAGTGAGTAATTTTCCCAATTCATGGATCGAATTCGAATGGTTGATTCGCGAATAATCTTATTATTTATTTTAGAATCTCTTACATTTTCATTCGGTTTATATACTTTTACCTTCCTCAATTCAAATAAGAAAATGGGGTTTACTTTTTCAAGTTCCTTCATTTTTTGTTTTATAACTAGAACTATTTTGATAACCCATCTTTTTTTTTCTTTAAAAACTTTTAGAACGAAAAAAAAATTCTTTTTTGCTTTTCTAATTATTTTTCTAATTTTTTTTTGGAGTTCTTTATAAACGGGTTCAAAAAAAGAAGGTCGTTTTCGGGGAGAACCAAAAGGAACTTCCGCTTCCATTCCCCAAATTGTTAAAAAACAAAAATCTTCTTTTTTTCCTTTTTTTTTCATGGGATCTCTATGATGAGATCGTATTTTAGATCTTCGCCAAGGTTTAAGAAAGAAAGGAAATAGAATCTTTATCTGAATACCGTCTGTTAACCAATTTTTTGGAAATTCTGTTTCCGATAATTGAACACCATTATAGGTGCATTTAACATGTATTTCTCTATTCCATTGCTTTAAATCCTCATACCACTCGGGGAATTGGAATAATAACATACGGCCAATATTTTTAGCTATTATCAATGAAGGCAATACAATGTATTTTCTAAGAAAGGATTGGGTTACTAACATTGAACCTCTTATTGCTTGAGCAAATATAATGTTATCCCAAGTTTCTGATATTGCTATCCGTTCATTTTCCTCTTTTTTCTCCTCGTTTTTTTTTTTCTTTTCTTTTGTCTCTTCCTCCTCAAAATTGGAAATTTTAAATTCCGGTTCTCTCTCAACCGAATTCCTAAAAATTAGATTCATCATTTCAGAGATATCAAAAGAAGAAAAAAAAAATGTTTTGTCTATTCGATCCAAAAAAAGCGGGGAATGGACATTTGCTTGAAACATTTCCCAAGTAACTGTTTTACGTCTTTGAGTACGCATGGATCCTTTTATTATATCCCTACGAAAATCCGATTGTTGCGAGTAGCGTATCAAAGCCACCTCTTCTGATTGATCACTATTACTAGTATTATCCGTATTAGTAATAGAATTGGTATTATTCTCATTATCAGTATAAATTACCACACGTTTGGCTTTTCTTGAACGAATTTCATGATCTTCCATCGATTTTTCTTCATTTTCTTCCTCCTGCTCTTCCAGAACATTGGTCAATTTATATGACCATCGAGAAACCTTTTTACTGATTTCTTCTATTCCAATAGATTCATTTCTAGTTGTTTGATCATTTGGATCAATTGTAATTATATCGAATACAAATTGCAAAGATTTTGCTTGACTTTCTAAATCAATTTTTCTTTGTTCTGCCAATAAAGAACAGTTTTTCAAACAAAAATTGGGTGTGAATTCAAAAGAAAATGAAGTTAAGAAATTAACAATATAATTAAAAAATGATTTACCACCATCAAGCGAATTCTTTTGATGTTCAAATTCTCGGAAATTATTAGGAAGTAGCTCATGGATCTTATTTATCCAAAGACTTTTTATGGAATCTTCCATATAAGGGAAAAAATCATTCATGATTGTATGTAAATCAAATTTTTTTATTGCTCCACGGCATGGTCCACTCAATAAAGGATCATATGTTTTGATCAAGCATTCTTGTTCATTCTCATGATTGCAAAATCTAGCCCTTTTTTCGAGCATATCTAGAGCAAGAAATCCCTTTTCTTTTTTCTCTTTTTCTAGAGCTTTTATTCGACTTATTAATTCATTGCTCAAGTTGTATTTTTTTTGTTCATTGGTATAAACCCAATAATTATACAGGTCTCCATGGGATAATTTCTTTGTCGTGTACAAAGAAATTTTTCGTTCTATCATTTCCGAAAAAGTCGATAAACTAGGTGGATATGTAAAAGATATTTTTTGTTTCCCATTACTTGGACATGTATAAAAAAAATATTGTGACATTTCATTTCGTACAGCATTTTCAAACCGATCATTTTTTATATATCGCAATGGACAATTCCATCGTTTATAATCGAAAAGAAAAGTCACAAGAGGTTTTTCAAACCAGAAATAAGTCTTTTCATTTTTCTCTTCTTTAAGTCTTCCCAATTCCCAATTATCTTGATACCTATCAAGATAAGAATCTTCGTAAACTGGGCTATCTTTATAGCATGTCTCTTTAAAGTGAAAGTGGAATTCCCCCTTTGTTTTTTCCTTTCCATTCACTCGGATCTCTTCCGTTTCATCTATTTTTTCCGGATCTTCCTGTTCTTCCGAACAAAGGGAAGGGTCTTCTTCGGCGGATCCCTCTTGTTCCTGTTTAGTCTCCTTCGTTTCGGAAGTTGTTTCTACATCGCTTTCTTCCTCACTTTCTCCCCTTTCTTCCATTTCTGAGGTTTCTTTCAGTTTCTTAGTGACAATAGGCGACGGCATTCTGCCTAAATAGTAGACACAGGTGATAAATAAGAGAATACTAAAGATTCGAGCCATAGAATTTCTCAATTCTGACACAAGGTACTTATTAGATCGAATAGAATGATTTTGCCGTATCCAGAATAATACCAATCCAACCCATTTCATGAATAAAATGTGACCAATTAACCAACCAACAAAACTACTTGTTACAAATAACATCTTGTTGTTGCATCGAAACATATAAATGTTGACTAATCTGGCTAACGTTGAACTTGGTAAAATGAAATGGTTGAATAATTGAAAAATTAGATTATTCAGGAATACACATTGAATGCTGAGATTACGCATTGAATTTCTGGTAGTAGATCCATAATAAAAAAAGTTTTTGTGATTGTTCCAGAAGA